TGGATCGGAATAAAGAAAATTCGAAGTTAGAAATATTTAAAGAAAATAAAAACCTACTCTGGTTTGAAAAACCTATCGTGACTATTCTTTTCGACTATAAACGCTGGAATCGTCCATTTCGTTATATCAAAAAGAATAAATTTGAAAATGCTGTAAAAAATGAGATGTCACAATATCTTTTTCAGACATGCCAAAGCGATGGAAAAAAAAGAATATCTTTTACGTATCCGCCCAGTTTGTCAACCTTTTTGAAAATGATACAAAAAAAGACGTCTCTGTTTACAACAGATGAACTCTCCTCTGACGAATTCTATAATAATTGGAGTTATACTAATGAACAAAAAAGAAAAAACCTAAACAACAAATTTATAAACAGAGTCAAGACTCTTGACAAAACTCTATCTCTATATAGTAAATCCCTTATTTTGGATGTACTAGAAAAAAGAATTAGATTGTGTCACAATAATACGAAAAAAAAATACTTACCTGAGGTATATGATCCTTTCTTGAATGGAGCCTGCCGTGGACAAATTAAAAAGGGGTTTACACTTCCAATCAAAGAAAAAATTTCCATACAAAATTACATACAAAGAGATTGGATAAATAAAATCCACGGTCTCCTTCTTATTATTAATTATTTAGAATTTGAAGAAAAAAAAAAACCATTTGATAAAATTGATAAAAAATTATTATCAAGAGAAATGAGTTTTTTCTTAAACTTAATCAATGAATTTAATGGAAAACCAACCTCAAGTTTAAATTTTAAAAAATTTTATTTACTTAATGAACAGAAACAAATAAAAATTAATTTAGAATTAGAAAGGCGAGAAAAAAAAATAAGATTTCTATTTGAAAGATTTCTAACTGATCCTAACAATAAAGCAATAAGAAACCAAGCTATTGGAGTAAAAGAAATCATAAAAAAAGTTCCGCAACGGTCATACAAATTAATCGACGATTTGGAACAAGAAGAGGGAGAAAACCAAGAAGCTTTGGGAACGGATTCTCAGATTCGTTCACGAAAATGCAAACGTGTAATGATTTTTAATCAGAACATCGAAAAAACCAATGGTTATAGTAATTCGCACGATACTAATAATAATGATGAAACAGACAACATTGCTTTGATACGTTATTCACAACAATCTGATTTTCGTCGATACATAATCAAAGGCTCAATGCGCGCTCAAAGGCGTAAAACAGTTATTTGGAAAGCCTTTCAAGCAAACGTACATTCCCTTCCTTTTTTGGACAGAATCGACAAAGACGTTTATTTTTCGTTTGATTTTTCGGAAGCAATAAAAAAAAAATTTCAAAATTGGCTATGGAAAAAGTCAGAATTAAAAATATCAGGCTATAAAGAGAAAAAATCAAAAGAAAATACTAAAAAAGAAGAAGAAGAAAAAAGAAGGGAAAATGAACGTCTAGAAATAGCGGAAACCTGGGATAGCATTATAATTGCTCAAGTAATAAGAGGTTTTGTGTTAGTAACCCAATCAATTCTGAGAAAATATATTATATTACCCTCATTGATAATAGTTAAAAATATTGGTCGTATACTATTTTTTCAATTTCCTGAATGGTCGGAGGATTTAAAGGATTGGAAGAGAGAAGTGCATGTTAATTGCACTTATAATGGCGTTCAATTAGCAGAAAAAGAATTTCCGAAAAACTGGTTAATAGATGGTATTCAAATAAAGATACTATTTCCTTTTCGTCTGAAACCTTGGCACAAATACAAATCTAAGCTTAAGCTACGAAAACTAGGAAACAATTATAACGATCCAATGAAAAAAAAAGAACAAGAAAATGATTTTTGTTTTTTAACAGTTTGGGGAATGGAAACTGAACTTCCTTTTGGTTCTCCCAGAAAACAACTTTCATTTTTTGAACCTATTTTTAAAGAACTCAAAAAAAAAATTATAAAATTTCAAACGAAGTGTTTTAGAATTCTAATAATATTAAAAGAAGGAACAAAATCATTTCTAAATGTCTCAAAAGAAAGGAGAAGATGGGTTATTACAAATATTCTATTTATAAAAAAAATAATCAAAGAACTCTCAAAAATGAACCCAATTATACTAGTTGGATTAAGAGAAATAGAATTATATGAATTGAGTGAAAGCAAAAAAGAAAAAAAATTGATAATCGATAATGAAATAATTCATGAACCGTCCATTAACATTAAATCTACAAATTGGACAACTTTTTCATTAACAAAAAAAAAAATACAAGATCTAACTGATAGAACAAACACAATCATAAATCAAATACAAAAAATTTCAAAAGACAACAAAAAAGGATTTATAAACTCACATATAAATATTACTTCTAACAAAATGAGTTATGATGATAAAAGAGTGGAATCACCACAAACGATTTTGCGGCTATTAAAAAGAGGAAATGTTCGACTAATACGTAAATCAAATTATTTTATAAGATTTTTCATTGAAAGAATATATATAAATATCTTTTTATTTATCAGTAATATTCCTAGAATAAATGCACAACTTTTTTTTTATTTTTTTGAATTAACAAAAAAAGATTTTAATAAATACAGCTTCTATAATAACTATATTTACAATAATGAAACAAATCAAGAGAAAATTGATAAAAGAAATAAAAATATAACGCAGTTTATTTCGACTATAAAAAAGTCCCTTTCTAATATTACTAATAAGAACTTACAAACTTTTTGTGACTTATCGTATTTGTCACAAGCATATGTATTTTACAAATTCTCACAAAGCCTGTTTAACTTTTTGCATTTAGATAAGTTAAGATTAAAATCTGTCTTTCAATATAATGGAGCATCTCTTTTTCTTAAGAATGAAATAAAAGATTATTTCCTTGGAACACAACAAATATTTCATTTCGAATTGAGACATAAGACCCCCCCCCATTCTGAAATAAATCAATGGAAAAATTGGGTAAGGGGTTATTATCAAAATACTTTATCTCAGTCTAGATTAGTACCACAAAAAAGTAGAAATATAGTAAATCAACACTCTAGAGCTCAAAATAATCATTTAAACAAATGGGATTCATATGAAGAAAACCCATTAATTAAGCCCGAAAAAGAAAAAGTTATAAAACAATATAGATATGATATTTTATCATATAATTTTATTAATTATGAAGATAAGAAAAACTCATCTATCTATAGATTACCATTACAAGTAAATCATAACCAAGCAGTTTTTTATAATTACAACGAACATAAACGAAAATTTTTTAATATGCTGGTAAGTATCCCTATCAATAATTATTTAGTAGAAGATAATATTCTAAATAGAAAGACTAATCCGGATAGAAAAAATTTTGATTGGATAATTCTCAATTTTTGTCTTAGAAATAAACTGGATATTAGCGCCTGGATCAATATGGATACTGAAACCAACAGTAGTAAATATACTAAGACTAGGGCTAATAATTATCAAATAATTGATAAAATCGACAAGAAAGGTCTTTTTTATCCCACGATTCATCAAAATAAAGAAATCAACCCGTCAAAAAAAAAAAAAAAACTTTTTGATTGGATGAGAATGAATGAAGAAATACTAAGTTGTCCCATATCGAATCTCGAACTTTGGTTTTTCCCAGAATTTTTGATACTTTATACTTCGTATAAGATTAAACCATGGTACATACCAATCAAATTTCTCCTTTTAAATCTTAATATAAATGAAAATGCCAGTGAAAATAAAAAAACGACAGGAAAGGAAAAAATAAATTTTTTTATATCAATATTTTCAAATGAAAAAAAATATCTTGAATTAGAAAATCAAAATAAAACTCAAGGAGAAAAAGAATGCACAATCAAAACAAATTTTGAATCAACTCTCTCAAACCAAGAAAAAGATAGTGAAGAAAATTATGTGGTATCAAAGATGAAAAAAAATAAAAAACAATCCAGGACCAACATGGAAACGGAGTTTTATTTTTTACTAAAAAGATATTTACTTTTTCAATTGCGATGGGACGATTCTTTAAATAAAAAAATGATCGAGAACATCAAAATATATTGTTCCCTGCTTAGACCGATAAACCTAAGAGAAATTACTATAGCCTCTATTCAACGAGGAGAAATAAATCTGGATCTTATAATGATTCAGAAAAATTTCACTCTTACAGAATTGATTAAAAAGGGAATATTACTTATCGAACCAGTTCGTCTGTCTATAAAAAAGGAAGGACAATTTATTATGTATCAAACTATAGGTATCTCGTTGGTTCATAAGAGTAAGCACACAATTAATCAAAGGTACCTCAAAAAAGGCCTTGTTGATACGAAGAATTGTGATGACTTCATTCCAAAACATCAAAAGATGACTGAAAATAGAAACAAAAATCATTCTGATTTGTTTGTTCCTGAAAGTATTTTATCCCCTAGACATCGTAAAGAATTGAGAATTCTAATTTGTTTCAATTCTAGGAATAGAAATGTTATGCCTAGCAATGCATTTTTTTGTAATGAAAATAAGGTAAGGAGTCCAGTTTTGAATAAAAGCAAAATAAATCAAAATACACTAATTAAATTAAAGTTCTTTCTTTGGCCTAATTATCGATTAGAAGATTTCGCTTGTATGAATCGCTATTGGTTTGATACCAATAATGGCAGTCGTTTCAGTATGGTAAGAGTACATATGTATCCGCAATTTAAAAATCAACTGAACCATGTACTGGAAATAAAGTGAAATATGGATTGATTTTATTTACCATACTGTATTGCGTATATGAAGACAAAAAGATGCAAACATGTATTGTTTTGCATTCCATTATAATACATGATAATAATTCAATGACCTATTAATATCGAGAAATGATATAAAAATATTCTTAGTTTATTGTTAGCTTTTAGGTATAATTTTTTACCTTTTGTAAGTGTAGACAACTATCTTTTTTTATTTACCTACTCGAATCCAATTTAAAAATAACAAAATTAAGATTATTGTATTGTCTATGCCAAATAAAAAAAAAATGAGTATAATTATTATTATTGATCAATAAAAATATCTAGCAATACAATATAAGTAAGGTCGGTGGGGGGGGGGAGAAGATCTCATTTTATGGTAAAAAAGTCATCCATTTCGTTTATTTCAAACGAAAAAAAAGAAGAAAACAGGGGGTCTGTTGCATTTCAAATACTAAGCCTCACTAATAGGATACGCAAACTTTCTTCACATTTGGAATTGCACAGAAAAGACTATTTGTCTCAGAGAGGTCTCCGTAAAATTTTGGGAAAACGCCAAAGGATGCTGTCCTATTTGTCAAAGAAAAATAGAATACGTTATAAAGAATTAATTAATCAGTTAGATATTCGGGAATCAAAAACGCGTTAATTTGAAGAGGTGTTGTGAATTATTGAATTATTTGATTTTTTCGATCTTGACTTTTAGTTTATATTTTAATGAACTTATTTTCGCTTTTCAGTAATTGATGAAAGAATGAATCAAGGAATAAAGAAATACTTATGAATATACCAGCTACAAGAAAAGACCTCATGATAGTAAATATGGGTCCCCACCACCCATCAATGCATGGTGTTCTTCGACTCATTGTTACTCTCGATGGTGAAGATGTTATTGACTGTGAACCAATATTAGGCTATTTACACCGAGGAATGGAAAAAATTGCGGAAAACCGAACAATTATACAATATCTGCCTTATGTAACGCGTTGGGATTATTTAGCTACTATGTTCACAGAAGCAATAACGGTAAATGGACCGGAGTTGTTGGGAAATATCCAAGTGCCTAAAAGAGCCAGCTATATCAGAGTAATTATGTTGGAGTTGAGTCGTATAGCTTCTCATCTGTTATGGCTTGGTCCTTTTATGGCAGATATTGGGGCTCAGACTCCTTTCTTCTATATTTTTAGAGAAAGAGAATTAGTATATGATTTATTTGAAGATGCTACCGGTATGAGAATGATGCATAATTATTTTCGTATCGGAGGAGTAGCGGCTGATTTACCTCACGGTTGGATAGATAAATGTTTAGATTTTTGCAATTATTTTTTAATAGGAATTACTGAGTATCAAAAACTTATTACCCGAAATCCTATTTTTTTAGAACGAGTTGAAGGAGTAGGCATTATTGGTAAAGATGAAGTAATAAATTGTGCTTTATCAGGACCAATGCTACGAGCTTCTGGAATACAATGGGATCTTCGTAAAGTTGATCATTATGAATGTTATGACGAATTTGATTGGGAAGTACAGTGGCAAAACGAAGGAGATTCATTAGCTCGTTACATAGTCCGAACTGGTGAAATGACAGAATCCATAAAAATAATTCAACAAGCTCTAGAAGGAATTCCGGGGGGGCCATATGAGAATTTAGAAATCCGATACTTTGATAGAGAAAGGAATCCAGAATGGAATGATTTTGACTATCGATTTATTAGTAAAAAACCTTCTCCCACATTTGAATTACCGAAACAAGAACTTTATGTGAGAGTTGAAGCCCCAAAGGGAGAATTGGGAATTTTTTTGATAGGGGATCAGAGTGGTTTTCCTTGGAGATGGAAAATTCGCCCGCCGGGTTTTATCAATTTGCAAATTCTTCCTCAGTTAGTTAAAAGAATGAAATTGGCTGATATTATGACAATACTAGGTAGCATAGATATCATTATGGGAGAAGTTGATCGTTAAAATGATAATTGATACAACAGAAGTACAAGATATTAATTCTTTTTCTAGATTCGAATTTTTAAAAGAGACCTATGGAATTATATGGACCCTTATTCCTATTTTTACTCCTGTATTGGGAATCACAATAGGTGTACTAGTAATTGTATGGTTAGAAAGAGAGATATCCGCAAGGATACAGCAACGTATTGGACCTGAATACGCCGGACCTTTGGGAGTTCTTCAAGCTTTAGCAGATGGGTCAAAGCTACTTTTCAAAGAAAATCTTTTTCCATCTAGAGGAGAAACTCTTTTATTCAGTATCGGACCGTCCATTGTGGTCATATCTATTTTAGTAAGCTATTCGGTAGTTCCTTTTAGTTCTCACCTTGTTTTAGTGGATCTCACTATCGGTGTTTTTTTATGGATTGCCGTTTCAAGTATCGCTCCCATCGGCCTTCTTATGTCAGGATACGGTTCAAATAATAAATATTCTTTTTTAGGCGGTCTACGAGCTGCTGCTCAATCGATTAGTTATGAAATACCATTAACTTTATGTGTATTATCAATATCTCTACGTGCGATTCGTTAAGATATAAAGTGTTCTCTATTCCTTCCTTTCTAGGAAAAGAGGGCGGAATAATTTGAATAAATATCTTTATTTTTTATTCATTATTCAGATGGATGAACTAAATCAGATAGTTATATGAGTGAAAGAAAGCAGCTTATATTTATATAATATATAAATTCGCAGTAAAAAAAGGGAGTCTCACTTTCTATGTATAAGAGTTAGAGGGTTGAGCGGAAATAACCATAAGCATAAGAAAGCGGTTGCCCCAAGATTGGTTGATTCGTCATCTTGACTTGAAGCGGGTTCAAAAGATCAAGCATAGTGAGTTTTCACTATCCTTTGTATGTATTCTCATACATGTATTACCTTAACGGATGATTGAACAAAAACGAGTGGATGGTTAGAAACACCAAGATACACAAAGGATTAGTAATGAAGGTTATGTAAAAGAATATTTCTGCATAATATACAAAGAATATTAATTGAATATTAATTGGGACTTTACGTTGGTAGAAATGATCAGGCAGTACTTCCGATGATTCCGATCCAGAGTATGCTCCTATTCGTCGATTAACTAAATGACTATTGGAAACGAAATAATCCTTTAATTTATTTTTTTTTTATAAGTCTCCTTTTTCCAAAAACAGAACGAAGAATCAAAACGAAAAAAATATTTTTTTAGACTTTCTTTATACTTTTATCCTTTCCTTTCTATATCCATATTTATCTATTTATATAGACATAGATAGAATTCATATCATAATTTATAAATTAATATATAATGCTTTTTCATAATTGAAAAGGACGAGTTATTTCTATTTTTAGAAGTTATCAAGGAGTATTTCATTGAAGAATTAAGTTATTACTCAACAAAGAAAAATTGACATTATTATTGAAATCAGTAAATAAAGGATGAGATCAATTCAGAAGTACTTTATTTTTAGATTTTTAATTAATATTTAATATATATAATAATTAAAGCAGAACCGACAGAATTAAATTGGTCTAATTCGGGATCGTACAATAAAATTTGACCTTATCCATCGTATAAACATATCAAGATAAAATAATATTGACCCGATCCTTAGATTTATTTATGGTCCTCAAGGAGCCGTATGCGGTGAAAATCTCATGTACGGTTCTGGAATAGCGATGATAACAGTGCTGGTATCACCGACTATGATTATCTAATAGTTCAAGTACAGTTGATATAGTTGAGGCACAATCAAAATATGGGTTTTGGGGATGGAATTTGTGGCGTCAACCTATAGGGTTTATTATTTTTCTAATTTCTTCCCTAGCAGAATGTGAAAGATTACCCTTTGATTTACCAGAAGCAGAAGAAGAATTAGTAGCAGGTTATCAAACCGAATACTCGGGTATCAAATTTGGTTTATTTTACGTTGCTTCCTATTTAAACCTATTAGTTTCTTCATTTTTTGTAACAGTTCTTTACTTGGGCGGTTGGAATATCTCTATTCCGTACATATTTGTTTTTGATTTTTTTGAAATAAATAAAACATATGGTGTTTTTGAACCGACAATTGGTATGTTTATTACATTAGCTAAAACTTATTTGTTCTTGTTCATTCCTATCACAACAAGATGGACTTTACCTAGGCTAAGAATGGACCAGCTATTGAATCTTGGATGGAAATTTCTGTTACCTATTTCTCTCGGTAATCTATTATTAACAACTTCTTCCCAACTCTTTTCACTGTAAAAGAACATGATATCCTATATTCTCAACTTGGATCAAACAAGAGAAATAAACAAACATAAAATTATTCCTATATATTTACGATATGTTCCCTATGATAACCGGGTTCATGAATTATGGTCAACAAACAATACGAGCTGCAAGATACATAGGTCAGAGTTTCATGATTACCTTATCCCACGTAAATCGTTTACCCATAACTATTCAATATCCTTATGAAAAAGTAATCGCCACGGAGCGTTTCCGCGGTCGAATCCATTTTGAATTTGATAAATGTATCGCTTGTGAAGTATGTGTTCGTGTATGCCCTATAGATCTGCCTGTCATTGATTGGAAATTGGAAACTGATATTCGCAAGAAACGATTACTTAATTACAGTATTGATTTCGGAATCTGTATATTTTGTGGTAACTGTGTTGAGTATTGTCCAACAAATTGTTTATCAATGACTGAAGAATATGACCTTTCTACTTATGATCGTCATGAATTGAATTATAATCAAATTGCTCTGGGTCGTTTACCAATGTCAGTACTTGACGATTATACAATTCGAACAATTTTGAATTCTCCTCAAAAAATAAATAAATCCTTGATGAAAGAAAGATCTTGAATTACTAAAGGTCATTAAATAAATGAGTTTTTTCGTTTTGTTTGGTCTCAATAACTAAAAATCTCAACTATTGATTGAGAAGTACATCGTAATTTGGATTGAAAGGATTGAAAATTCATTAATTAATATATCTGACATTATTTCGAAATGTAGAGTTTCGTATTCGAACTAATCTATTCAGATAAAACATGAACTTAGTCCAATAACTGTACCCCACATTAATTCATACCCCTTAGGATTTAATTCAATTAGAAATCTCTTATGAATCATCAACAATTTTTTCTGGTTTGGTCTCAATAAGGTCATGAAAAACATTTCGATTTATTTATCTCTTATTTTACATATAATGGATTTGCCTGGACCAATACATGATTTTCTTTTAGTCTTTCTAGGATTAGGTCTTATCTTAGGAGGTATAGGAGTAGTATTACTTAACAACCCAATTTATTCTGCCTTTTCGCTAGGCTTAGTTTTTGGTTCTATATCTTTATTATATATTCTATCAAATTCATATTTTGTAGCCGCTGCCCAACTCCTTATTTACGTAGGAGCTATAAATGTTTTAATCATATTTGCTGTGATGTTCATGAATGGTTCAGAATATTACAAAGATCTTAAATTTTGGACCGTTGGGAGTGGGTTTACTTTACTGATTTGTACAAGTATTTTTGGTTTACTACTAACTATTATTACGGATACATCATGGTACGGGATTATTTGGACTACAAGATTAAACCAGATTATAGAACACGATTTGATCAGTAATAGTCAACAAATTGGAATTCATTTATCAACGGATTTTTTTCTTCCATTTGAATTCATCTCGATAATTCTTTTAGCGGCTTTGATAGGTGCAATTAACGTGGCGCGCCAATAATAAATCTATAAATTTGATAACAGCAATCCAAATTAAACTGCATTCTGTGTGATCACAGTTATGTTATTTACTTTCAATTAGAATTTAAGATTGTTTATGTTTAAAATATAAACTAAAAATTCTTTTATTCGATCTATTACCAATATATTTCTTTATTTCGTACTTTCTTTTTATATTTTATATTATTGAATCCTTTCTAATATTGTTCATATTATATTGAAATGAATCGAAATTGATAAGGAGTTGGTCAATGATGCTTGAACATGTACTTGTATTGAGTGCTTACTTATTTTCTATCGGTATCTATGGATTGATCACCAGCCGAAATATGGTTAGAGCTCTTATGTGTCTTGAACTTATACTGAACGCGATTAATATAAATTTCGTAACATTTTCTGATTTTGTTGATAGTCGCCAATTAAAAGGAGATATTTTCTCCATTTTTGTTATAGCCATTGCAGCCGCTGAAGCAGCCATTGGACCAGCTATTGTTTCGTCAATTTATCGTAACAGAAAATCAACTCGTATCAATCAATCGAATTTGTTGAATAAATAGTATGAATGATCAGTAATAATATGAATGATAAGTAGCATTAACTATACAAACAAATTAGAATATTCATAAATTCCAATTAGTGTATATTATACATAATGTATGATCATGTTTGCGAAAATATAAGAAATCAAAGTATCTTGGTTCTCTCCTATGAGTCAATCCAGAGGTAGATTGATTATAAAAATTCTGGTAACTCTAAATCATTGATTCATCTGGTATCTAAATATATGATTCATTTACCTACAAGTTTACTAGATCGAAAATTTTTTATTAAAAAAAAGATTATAGATCCAATGTCACATTCAGTAAAGATTTATGATACGTGTATAGGGTGTACTCAATGTGTCCGAGCTTGTCCAACAGATGTATTAGAAATGATACCGTGGGATGGATGTAAAGCTAAACAAATAGCTTCTGCTCCAAGAACAGAGGACTGTGTGGGTTGTAAAAGGTGTGAATCTGCCTGTCCAACGGATTTCTTGAGCGTTCGAGTTTATTTGTGGCATGAAACAACTCGAAGTATGGGTCTAGCTTATTGATACCTTCCAAAAAACCTACTTGAATACGATACGACTACAATTTTATTTTTTGCCTTTACCGCCAAAAACCCGCGCTCAATATAATATATTGAGCACGGGTTTTTCTGGTCCAAGTGTATCTTGTTTTTACCACGAATTATTTTCCTTGGTTAACGATAATTGTAGTTTTGCCAATATTTGCAGGTTCCCTAATTTTCTTTCTTCCTCATAGAGGAAATAAGATAATTAGGTTGTATACTCTTTGTATATGTATAATCGAACTCCTTCTAACAACCTATGCATTCGGTTATCATTTTCAATTGGACGATCCATTAATTCAACTGACAGAGGATTATAAATGGATTGATTTTTTGGATTTTTCCTGGAGATTGGGAATAGATGGAATTTCGATAGGACCTATTTTGCTGATGGGGTTTATCACTACTTTAGCTACTTTAGCGGCTCGGCCAATTACTCGAGAATCCCGAGTATTCCATTTCCTGATGTTAGCAATGTATAGCGGTCAAATAGGACCATTTTCTTCTCAAGACCTTTTACTTTTTTTCATCATGTGGGAATTAGAATTAATTCCAGTTTATCTACTTCTATCCATGTGGGGAGGAAAAAAACGTTTGTATTCAGCTACAAAATTTATTTTGTACACTGCAGGAAGTTCCGTCTTTTTATTAATGGGAATTCTAGGTATTTGTTTATCTGGTTCTAATGAACCAACATTAAATTTTGAAACATCAGCTAATCAATCGTATCCTGTATCACTCGAAATGCTGTTCTATATTGGATTTTTTATTGCTTTTGCTGTCAAATCGCCGATTATACCCTTACATACTTGGTTACCCGACACTCATGGAGAGGCACATTACAGTACTTGTATGCTTCTAGCTGGAATCTTATTAAAAATGGGAGCGTATGGATTGATTCGGATCAATATGGAATTATTACCTCGCGCACATTCTATATTTTCTCCTTGGTTGATGATAGTCGGCACAATTCAAATAATCTATGCAGCTTCAATATCTCCCGGTCAACGTAATTTAAAAAAAAGAATAGCTTATTCCTCCGTGTCTCATATGGGTTTCATAATTATAGGACTTGGTTCTATAAACGATACAGGACTTAATGGAGCCATTTTACAAATAATCTCTCATGGATTTATTGGCGCGGCCCTTTTTTTCTTGGCAGGAACGAGTTATGATAGAATGCGTCTTGTTTATCTCGATGAAATGGGTGGAATGGCTATCACAATTCCAAAAATTTTTACGACTTTCAGTATCTTATCAATGGCTTCTCTTGCATTACCGGGCATGAGCGGTTTTGTTGCAGAATTAATAGTATTTTTTGGAATACTTAATAGCCAAAAATATCTTTTAATGACGAAAATACTAATTACGTTTGTAATGACAATTGGAATGATATTAACTCCTATTTATTCATTATCTATGTTACGTCAGATGTTCTATGGATACAAGCTTTTTACTACTACAAACTCTTATTTTGTCGATTCTGGACCGCGAGAATTTTTTGTTTCGATCTCTATTCTTTTACCCGTCATAGCTATTGGTATTTATCCAGATTTCGTTTTCTCACTATCAGTTGACAAAGTCGAAGCTCTTCTATCTAATTATTTTTTTCCATCATTTTTTTGAGTAAACCAAAAAAGCAAACATAAATCAATCATATGATTTTTAAAATTGTTTGTTCGACAATTAAAAATAAGTCCTTTTTCTTCTCCTAAGTTTGATTAAAATAAATTCGAAGTTTATTAAAACCGGGTATGTAATCCAGCGAGAACCCTTTAGATTTGATTCAAAGGGTTCTCGCTGGATTACATACCCGGTTTTATTTTATACACTTATGCTGTCTTATGTTTATTTTGTATTTATCAAGTCCTTTACTTTATCTTTAATTCTTAATTCAATTAGATGTTAATGTAAATGAACCATAACTATGCAATCCAATTCCTAATAAATTAACCCCAAAATAGCATATCCAAACTATAAGAAAGCCCATCGAAGCTACAATTGCGGAATTTACACTTTCAATATTTTTATTTGTTCGAGTATGTACATAAATCGAAAATAAGGTCCACGTAATAAAAGCCCAAGTTTCCTTTGGATCCCAATTCCAATATGATCCCCATGCTTCATTAGCCCATACTGCTCCCGAAAGAATACCTATGGTTAAAAAAATAAATCCTATACTAATAATACGATAACTCCAAAGATCCAATTGTTGAATCAATTGAAACCTGTAATAATTCCTAGAAGAAAGAAAAAAAGTGTTTGGTAAAAGATTATTTTTTTCTCTCACGTATTGAATCTCGTCCAGGGAAAACGGCTCATTTATGAGATTATTACTTTTACTAAAAATCCTTAGGAATTTTCGAAATGTAATGACTAGAAGAGCTAGTGATAATAATGATCCGCATAAAAGAGCTGCATAGCCCAATACCATCATACTTACGTGCATCATTAACCAATGGGATTGGAGAGCTGGTACTAATATTTCGGATTGATGCATTTCAGTTAAAAGACCCGAAGTAGCAAAACCCTGGGTAAAAATAGCACTTGGCGTGGTTATTGCGCTTAAATAGTTTTTATTTTTTTTTAAATACGGAACCATATGAATAATGGAGAAACTCCATGAAAGAAAGATTAATGATTCATATAAATTACTTAATGGTAAATATCCTAAATAAATCCAACGAGTAATTAATAATCCTGTTATACAGAAAAAAGTAGTCATAATCCCCTTTTCTGACGAATCATATAGTCCTACGATTTCATCGACTAATAAGGTTATCAAATGAATTGTAATTACAATTGAAATGACCGAAAAGGATATATGATTTAATATATGCTCTAAGGTTGAAAATATCATAAACAATTTGAAATAAAAAAAAAGGAAAGTTCCTTAATTCCCAATTTAAATTCCTCTTCCCTATCCTAGAAATTGGGAATTGAATTCAGTATAGGACTTATACTTTTAGAAGATGTCATGCCGCCACTCGGACTCGAACCGAGATGCTCTAGCACTGCTTCCTAAGAGCAGCGTGTCTACCGATTTCACCATAGCGGCTTATTCGAAATTATAATAACCTGTTTTTATTCAATCGTCGAGATTGAAGTAGTCAATTTAATGCAATAAATATTTATGGTTTTGTGCTAGGCTTAGGGATATTTTGTAATAAAAAATTTCAATTTCTATCATAAGTATATCGTACTTAAAAAAAAATAATTTTTTTTTAGAAATCAATTTATGTATATTACTTAAGTATATATTTCTTAATTGATCTTTCAGTGGAAACATAGGTTATAAAATTGGTGTATTTTTCGTATAATCGTATTTTTTAGTATAATTACTGAATTTAAAGGGTTTTTCTTAATTTTAATTGGATTAAATTAATAAATTTAAATTTTAAGGTATATTAATATTATAGTAATATCATAGTAATAATAATTTATAGATAAAATCGTTTAGAAAATTCTAAAACACATTTAAACTTAATTAATTAGTTTTGACTACAAATATATTTTCTTCTATAATTAGTTTAATTAAGTATATAAGATATACTAAATACTATAGTTATGTTATTATAGTATAAAATAATAGATATAAAAGAGAAAAATCTTTTATTCTTGAATCGATGGGGATTCTTATTTTCCCCACCCTAAAACAATAACGCATACTCAAAAGAAACGTTAATCCTGTACTTGCGTTTATTCTTTTTTTCAAACAAAAGAGTTATAGTATTATAATATTATAATTTAAATTTAGTAGACACAAGAATCCTTTATTCTTTATTTATTATATTATAAAAACGAAACTAATTCAATTTACTATATGCTATTGTGCTATTGATTCGTTTAAAACAAAACATTAGAGAATATCCACTTTTCCTTTTATTTCTATTTAGATATTTTTTTATTTTTTTTTTTTTTTATATAGATTAATAGATGTATAGAATATATAAATTTATATTTAAGTTAATATAATATATAGAAATATAGAATTATAAAATAAAAATAGAATTATTAAGTTAATATAAGTTATAGTTTTTATAATCTTTTGAGTATTATTTAAAATAAATTTTTAATTTTATATAAATTTAAGTATTTATATTTCAAGTGAAAGTCTAAAATATTAATTTTCATTCTATTCATTTTTCAGTTTAAAATTATAAAAGTATTAATATTTATTAGAATATAATACTAATTTTTATAAATTTTTTTATAAGTTATAAAATAAAACTTATAAAAAAATTATAAAAAATTTCCAATTAGAAACTAAAGTATACTGAATGTTTTTCGAGCCAGAAAAACTCAGATTATTCCAAGCTTTGATTATTTATTTGTTGAATAAAAAAAACTTTTTGAATTCCTTGTAGAAAGAGATTTACCTAACGAAAAAGCTTTCAATGCTGCCCAATATCCTTTCTTTTTCCAAAGATTTTTACGAATCCGCTTTTTTGAGATAGAAGTACATTTTTTCGGAACTGCCATTAAAAAATTATAATAAGTTTTTAATCCTTATAGTTGGATGTCAAAGACATCTATTGTTCAAAACCAATTGTTTTTTCTTATTAATTATCCAGCTATCTATTTATTTTCTAGATTGTATTCCCTTGATAAAAATATGAATATAGAAAAATTGCGTAACTAACTAAATAAATCAAAAAGTACTGGGAACAAAAAAAGAATAAAATAAAAAAATATCTTTTTTCTATTTCTATTTCATACAATATCGAATAATTCATATTTAGTTTATTGGTCCTCTTATATTATATGCTCATTCAAATCCATATCTATAAGATTTTCTATGCCATAGAAATCTAATAGATTAACGTTGATATGATAATCAAATAAAAACAAAAGAATACAAACAAAAAGACTATACCTTTCTTTATCTTTATATCTCTATTTTATATTTCTGTATACTTTCTTTTTTTTTTATCGTCCTACATTGATTTATAGTTAATAAAACGTGTAAAAATACATAATAAAAAACATCCAAAGTTTTACTAAACCCTCAATATTAAATATTAAATTTAACTCTGAAGTAAAAAAGATTTTAATTTTAATCTATTATATATTAATTTAATTGGTCAAGATCGTAAAAAGAGCAAGAGTGTATATAATTTTAAAATGTCTAAGAGACTAGTACTTAATCTGTTATCTGTTAAAAACTAAAAACGCTAATAGAAAAAATTTTCTAAAAGATATCTTAGTAATTCCTTCTTTTAATTTTATGTAAAGTTAAGTTTTTGGATGTCATAGTTTGGAGATCAAAGCCTTTCCTAAAAATATAAAAGTCTAATATTAATATTAAAAGAAGATTACAATAAAAGACAATCAATTAGTTCCAAAAGAGATTTTCAGAATAACCCAAAAAACAAATAACTTTTTGGGGATAAGTTATGGTTTTTTTATGATTCAGATCAAATACTGATTTTGGTGTAATTTTTTATCTTTGCTCTCTCAATATATAAATTAGTGTAATATGAAATAATAATGAAAATGGAAATCTCCGTTTTAATTCTTTGGATATTTATCCAATTTTACTGAATAATAATATAATAATTGAATTTTAATATTACTAATAGTACTTTTTTTTCATCTTTTTCACTAGTAATTTGTTCATATCATTTGACAAATTTTAACTTCGTTATTTGAAATATTTAAAATAGTTGAAAAAGATTCAGAATAATTCTAAAATTCTAGATTTTATTTTGTCTATTTTAAGTTTTTATTTTATTAACTGATCCCTTTCCTTTCAAAAGAAATAAGAGCCAGTAAATCATAAACAATTAATTAAGATAAAAATAAAAAGACTTTTTTTAATTTATTTTTATGGAATATATATATAAATATTCATGGATTATAACTTTCATTTCACTTCCAGTTCCTATATTAATAGGAGTAGGACTTATACTTTTTCCAACGACAACAAAAGATCTTCGCCGTATGTGCGTTTTTCCAAGTGTTTTATTGTTAAGTATAGTTATGCTTTTTTCAACCTATCTAGTTATTCAACAAATAACTAACCCTTCTATTTATATATCTATAGGGTCTTGGACTATAAATAATGACTTTTCTTTAGAATTTGGCTATTTGGTTGACCCACTTACTTCTATTATGTTAATATTAATTACTACTGTTGGAATTTTGGTTCTTATTTATAGTGACAATTATATGTCTCATGATCAGGGATATTTGCGATTTTTTGCTTATATGAGTTTATTCACTATTTCAATGGTAGGATTAGTTACTAGTTCTAATCTGATACAAATTTATTTTTTTTGGGAATTAGTTGGAATGTGTTCTTATCTATTAATAGGTTTTTGGTTCACACGACCTACTGCAGCAAATGCTTGTCAAAAAGCTTTTGTAACTAATCGCGTCGGAGATTTTGGTTTATTATTAGGAATTTTAGGTTTTTATTGGATAACGGGCAGTTTAGAATTTCGGGATTTGTTTGAAATATTGAATAACTTAATTTCTAATAATGAGATTAATCTTTTATTTGCTACTTTGTGTGCCTTTCTATTATTTGCTGGCGCAATTGTTAAATCTGCCCAATTTCCCCTTCATGTATGGTTACCCGATGCTATGGAAGGGCCTACCCCTATTTCAGCTCTTATACATGCTGCTACTATGGTAGCGGCTGGAATTTTTCTTGGAGCTCGACTTCTTCCGCTTTTCATAGTTATACCTTATATAATGAATCTAATAGCTTTGATAGGTATAATAACGTTATTTTTAGGGGCCACTTTAGCTCTTGCTCAAAAGGATATTAAGAGGGATTTAGCTTATTCTACAATGTCTCAATTGGGTTATATGATGTTGGCTCTAGGTATGGGTTCTTATCGGGCTGCTTTGTTTCATTTGATCACTCATGCTTATTCCAAAGCATTGTTGTTTTTAGGATCTGGATCTATTATTCATTCAATGGAAACTATTGTTGGATATTCTCCAGATAAAAGCCAGAATATGATTCTTATGGGGGGGTTA